GGGGGTATTATCTAATTACTTGGTATCCGAAATATACAATTCCATTTAAAGTAGGCGAATCAATAAAGAGATGGTTGAATCAAAATAATTCCTTTTAAAGTTCTATTTCTGTCAGAGGGCAATATGAATGTTCTACCATGTTCCATCAACACACTAAAAAGGTTATACGATATATCCGGTGTAGAAGTAGGCCAACATTTCTATTGGCAAATAGGAGGTTTCCAAGTCCATGCCCAAGTACTTATTACTTCTTGGTTCGTAATTGCTATCTTATTAGGTTCAGCTACTATAGCTGTTCGGAATCCACAAACCATTCCGACCGACGGTCAGAATTTTTTCGAATATGTCCTTGAATTCATTCGAGACTTGAGCAAAACTCAAATTGGAGAAGAATATGGTCCCTGGGTTCCTTTTATTGGAACTATGTTCTTATTTATTTTTGTTTCAAACTGGTCAGGGGCTCTTTTACCTTGGAAAATCATACAGTTACCTCATGGGGAGTTAGCCGCACCCACGAATGATATAAATACTACTGTTGCTTTAGCTTTACCTACGTCAGTAGCATATTTCTATGCAGGTCTTACAAAAAAAGGACTGGGTTATTTCGGTAAATATATTCAACCAACTCCAATACTTTTACCAATTAACATCCTAGAAGATTTCACAAAACCCTTATCACTTAGTTTTCGACTTTTTGGTAATATATTGGCTGATGAATTAGTAGTTGTTGTTCTTGTTTCTTTAGTACCTTCAGTAGTTCCTATACCTGTCATGTTCCTTGGATTATTTACAAGTGGTATTCAAGCTCTTATTTTCGCAACTTTAGCCGCGGCTTATATAGGAGAATCCATGGAGGGTCATCATTGACTATCTTTCAAAATATGCTTTTTTATTTATCTCAACGCAATGTATAGGCGGTTCAGATAAGCTATTTTGGAACAGAATAGATAAATGGATATGATTTAGAGTAGTAGTAAAAAAGATTACGATATTTACATAATAATAATTTGTTTGGATAAGAATTGTTATGTTATCCGGCTCCGATGTGCGATAAAACAAATAAAATGTTTTATGGAACTAATCCCACCCATTTTATTTGATTTCATTCAACGATTGATCCAAATTTTCATTAATTGTATGCAATTTGATCCCAAATATGAATATTTGATATGTAAGGATTCAGACTATTGAATTCGTCCGTTTGTATTCATGCTTGTATTTAATGTAATGCGGGATAATGATAAATAAAAGGAACCCAATCCAATAATTTTCAAACGAGATTCATAAAAAAATGGATTAGGGGTGGGGTCGAACTGGGTATATAGAATTTAATGGTTATAAGCCAAATCTTCTGTATGTTTCAAAGAATGATTCTAAAATCGGGTTGAATATAAGATGTGCATTTTTGGTTTACGTTATGTAAGAAAGCCATGTATATGTGATATTAGATATTTACTAGTTCTATATGAATATATCTTATTGACTTTCTTTCCTACCCCACCGTGAATTTAGATAGGAATTACACTAGAAATCCTTCCGGGTGGCCGAATGAATAAACAGATGAAATCAAGCATATAGAAGAGAAAGAGTGCAGAATTGAAAGAACGGTTCATAACAAATGGAAGAAAGAACTAGGTCCTTATGGATTAATTATGCGGATTGATAAAGACTCCATGGATAGGAACTAAAAACGCGAAATCGAAGCAGTTCTGCTCATTCAATAATCTCATTATTTTAGTAGTTCATAGTTATTTCGACTGGATGGATCTTAGGAATAATAAGTCATAATTAAGTGGTTGCTTGTATCATTAACCATTTCTTTATTTTTATGCGAGGAGCTTACCATGAATCCACTGATTTCTGCTGCTTCCGTTATTGCTGCTGGATTGGCTGTAGGACTAGCTTCTATTGGACCTGGAGTTGGTCAAGGTACTGCTGCGGGTCAAGCCGTAGAAGGTATCGCGAGACAACCAGAGGCAGAGGGTAAAATACGAGGTACTTTATTGCTTAGTCTGGCTTTTATGGAAGCTTTAACAATTTATGGACTGGTCGTGGCATTAGCGCTTTTATTTGCAAATCCCTTTGTTTAATCCTAGAAATAAGAAAGTCTTTGTTTTGTCTTTTTTATTACCTTGGATTGGATTTGCCACTTGATTTTTCTAATTATATCAATATTTCATTCCTACATTAACATATTCGTTGAGATAATACCCCGTGGGAAGGACTAATTTGAGGATCAGGAATTAGCGGATCCACTCGCTTTCTTCCTTCCCGTTCTTAGTCCAACGGAACCTTTTTTTCACGAAGCGTTGCAACGAGGTATTTCACAATTGATACGAGACCCGGGACCTAATTCTAAATAAGTATTTTCTTTTTTTTTTTTCTTTTTCGGGGAACTTGAAATAATAAAATGGAAGAAAAAAAAAGAATTAAATATAAATATATTGTATTGAGATAAATATATTGTATTGAGAAAAAAGGAAATTAATAAAAAAATAAA